TCGAAATCGAGAGATGTCCACCGGGGGAGGCTCTATCAGACAACAATTAGCCAATCTAGATTTACGAATTATTATAGATTCTTCATTGGTAGAATGGAAAGAATTGGAGGAAGAGGAACCCACAGGGAATGAATGGGAAGATCGGAAAGTTGGAAGAAGAAAAGATTTTTTGCTTAGACGCATGGAATTGGCTAAGCATTTTATTCGAACAAATATAGAACCAAAATGGATGGTTTTGTGTCTATTACCAGTTCTTCCTCCTGAGTTGAGACCAATCTATCATATAGATGAGGATAAACTAGTGACCTCGGATATTAATGAAATCTATAGAAGAATTATCTATCGGAATAATACTCTTACAGATCTATTAACAACAAGTATAGCTACGCCAGAAGAATTAATAATATCTCAGGAAAAATTGCTACAAGAAGCCGTGGATGCACTTCTTGATAATGGAATTTGTGGACAACCAATGAGGGATGATCATAATAGAGTTTACAAGTCGCTTTCAGATGTAATTGAAGGCAAAGAAGGAAGAGTTCGCGAGACTCTGCTTGGTAAACGGGTTGATTATTCAGGACGGTCAGTCATTGTCGTCGGCCCTTCACTTTCATTACATCGATGTGGATTGCCTCGGGAAATAGCAATAGAACTTTTCCAGGCATTTGTAATTCGCGACCTAATTAGAAAAAATATTGCTTCGAACATCGGAGTTGCTAAGAGTCAAATTCGGAAAAAAAAACCGATTGTATGGGAAATACTTCAGGAAATTCTGGATGACCATCCTGTATTGTTGAATAGAGCGCCTACTCTGCATAGATTAGGCATACAGGCATTCCTCCCTATTTTAGTGGGGGGGCGTGCTATTTGTTTACATCCATTAGTTTGTAAGGGCTTCAATGCAGACTTTGACGGGGATCAAATGGCTGTTCATGTGCCTTTATCTTTGGAAGCTCAAGCAGAGGCACGTTTACTTATGTTTTCTCATATGAATCTTTTGTCTCCAACTATTGGAGATCCCATTTCTGCACCAACTCAAGATATGCTTAGTGGACTCTATGTCTTAACGAGTGGAAATCGTCGGGGTATTTGTGTAAATAGGTATAATCCATGTAATCGCAGAAACTATCAAAATGAAGATAATAAGTATACAAAAATAAAAGAACCCTTTTTTTGTAATGCCTATGATGCAATTGGAGCTTATCGGCAAAAACGAATCAATTTAGGTAGTCCTTTGTGGCTGCGGTGGCGACTAGATCAACGCGTTATTGCTGCAAGAGAAACTCCCATCGAAATTCACTATGAATCTTTGGGGACCTATTATGAGATTTATGGACACTATCTAATAGTAAGAAGTATAAAAAAAGAAATTCTTTATATATATATTCGAACCACTCTTGGTCATATTTCTCTTTATCGAGAAATAGAAGAAGCCATACAAGGGTTTTGGCAGGGCTGTTGTAATTCTATGCTACCAGCGGGAATTCGAGTCTCACCGGGTTAACTAGGACTAGAATTGCGGAATTTCTACATGAATCAAGATCTATAAAAGGAAGTTTTCCAATCACTGACTCAAACCCATTGTCAAATTCTACTCAGCGCAATATGGAGGTACTGATGGCAGAACGACCCACTCAGGTCTTTCACAATAAAGTGATAGACGGAACTGCCATGAAACGACTTATTAGTCGATTTATTGATCACTATGGAATAGGATATACATCACATATCCTGGATCAAGTAAAGACTCTGGGTTTCCGACAAGCTACCGCCGCATCCATTTCATTAGGAATTGATGATCTTTTAACAATACCTTCTAAAAGATGGCTAGTTCAAGACGCTGAACAACAAAGTTTTATTTTGGAAAAACACCATCATTATGGGAATGTACACGCGGTAGAAAAATTACGTCAATCGATCGAGATCTGGTATGCCACAAGTGAATATTTGCGACAAGAAATGAATCCGAATTTTCGGATGACCGATCCTTTTAATCCAGTGCATATAATGTCTTTTTCGGGAGCCAGAGGAAATGCCTCTCAGGTACATCAATTAGTAGGTATGAGAGGATTAATGTCGGATCCCCAAGGACAAATGATTGATTTACCCATTCAAAGCAATTTACGTGAAGGACTCTCTTTAACAGAATATATTATTTCTTGCTACGGAGCCCGTAAAGGAGTTGTGGATACCGCTATTCGAACATCAGATGCAGGATATCTCACGCGCAGACTTGTTGAAGTAGTTCAACACATTGTTGTACGTCGAACAGATTGTGGCACCGTCCGAGGTATTTCTGTAAGTCCTCGAAATGGAATGATGGCGGACAGGATTTTTATCCAAACATTAATTGGGCGTGTATTAGCAGATCATATATATATAGGTTCGCGATGCATTGCTACTAGAAATCAAGATATTGGGGTTGGGCTTGTCAATAGATTCATAACTTTTAGAGTACAACCCATCTCTATTCGAACCCCCTTTACTTGTAGGAGTACATCTTGGATTTGTCAATTATGTTATGGCCGGAGTCCAGCTCATGATGACCTGGTCGAATTGGGAGAAGCTGTAGGTATTATTGCAGGTCAATCGATTGGAGAACCGGGCACTCAATTAACATTAAGAACTTTTCATACCGGCGGGGTATTCACAGGGGGCACTGCAGAACACGTGCGAGCCCCTTCTAATGGAAAAATAAAATTCAATGAGGATTTGGTTCATCCGACACGTACACGTCATGGACATCCTGCTTTTCTATGTTCTAGAGACTTGTATGTAACTATTGAGAGTGAAGATATTATACACAATGTGTGTATTCCGCCCAAAAGTTTTCTCTTAGTTCAAAACGATCAATATGTAGAATCAGAACAAATCATTGCTGAGATTCGCGCGAGAACATCCACTTTGAATTTGAAAGAGAAGGTTCGAAAACATATTTATTCTGACTCAGAAGGTGAAATGCATTGGAATACCGATGTGTACCATGCACCCGAATTCACATATGGTAATATTCATCTCTTACCAAAAACAAGTCATTTATGGATATTATTAGGGGAGCCCTGGAAATCCAGTCTAGGCCCCTGTTCGATCCACAAGGATCAAGATCAAATGAACGCTTATTCTCTTTCTGTTAAGCGAAGATATATTTCTAACCCCTCAGTAACTAATAATCAAGTGAGACACAAATTTTTTAGTTCGTATTTTTCTGGTAAAAATCAAAAAGGAGATAGGATTCCTGATTATTCAGAACTTAATCGAATGACATGTATTGGTCGTTGTAATCTTAGATATCCGGCCATTCTCGAGGGGAATTCTTATTTATTGGCAAAGAGGCGAAGAAATAGAGTCATCATCCCACTCGAATCAATTCAAGAAGGCGAGAACCAACTAATACCTTCTTCAGGTATCTCAATTGAAATCCCCAGAAATGGTATTCTCCGTAGAAATAGTATTCTTGCTTATTTCGATGATCCTCGCTATATCAGAAAGAGCTCGGGACTTACTAAATATGAGACCAGAGAACTTAATTCAATCGTCAACGAAGAGGATTTGATTGAGTATCGAGGAGTCAAGGTATTTTGGCCAAAATACCAAAAGGAAGTAAATCCCTTTTTTTTTATTCCCATGGAAGTCCACATTTTGTCCGAATCTTCTTCCATAATGGTACGGCACAATAGTATTATTGGGGTAGATACACAAATCACTTTAAATAGAAGAAGTCGGGTAGGCGGATTGGTCCGAGTGAAGAAAAAAGCAGAAAAAATTAAACTGATAATATTTTCTGGAGATATCCATTTTCCTGGAAAGACAAATGAGGCATTCCGATTGATACCACCAGGAGGGGGAAAACAAAATTCCAAAGAATACAAAAAATTAAAAAATTGGCTATATATCCAACGAATCAAACTTTCCAGGTATGAAAAAAAATATTTTGTTTTGGTTCAACCCGTAGTCCCATATAAAAAAACGGATGGTATAAATTTAGGAAGACTTTTCCCGCCGGATCTCTTGCAGGAAAGTGATAATCTACAACTTCGAGTTGTCAATTATATCCTTTATTACGACCCAATTCTTGAAATTTGGGACACAAGTATTCAATTAGTTCGGACTTGTTTAGTGTTGAATTGGGACCAAGACAAAAAGATTGAAAAGGCCTGTGCTTCCTTTGTTGAAATAAGGACAAATGGTTTGATTAGAGATTTTCTAAGAATCGACTTAGCAAAGTCACCTATTTCGTATACCGGAAAAAGGAACGATCTATCGGGTTCAGGATTGATCTCTGAGAATGGATCAGATCGCGCTAATGTCAATCCATTTTCTTCCATTTATTCCTATTCCAAGGCAAGGATTCAAGAATCCCTTAATCCAAATCAAGGAACTATTCATACGTTATTGAATCGAAATAAGGAATCTCAGTCTTTGATAATTTTGTCATCATCCAATTGTTCTCGAATAGGCCCATTCAACGATGTAAAATCTCCCAATATTCTAAAAGAATTAATCAAAAAAGACCCCCGAATTCCAATTAGGAATTTGTTGGGCCCCTTAGGAACAGGCTTTCCAATTTCTAATTTTGATTTATTTTCCCATTTAATAACCCATAATCAGATCTTGGTAACTAACTATTTCCAACTTGATAATTTAAAACAGATTTTTCAAATACTTAAATATTATTTACTGGATGAAAATGGTAAAATTTATAATCCCTATTCCTGCAGTAACATCATTTTGAATCCATTAAATTTGAATTGGTATTTTCTCCATTACAATTATTGTGAAGAGACATCTACAATCGTTAGTCTTGGGCAGTTTCTTTGTGAAAATGTATGTATAGCCAAAAAAGGACCCCATTTAAAATCGGGTCAAGTTCTAATTCTTCAAGTTGATTCTGTGGTAATACGATCAGCTAAGCCTTATTTGGCTACTCCAGGAGCAACTGTTCATGGACATTATGGGGAAATCATTTACGAAGGAGATACATTAGTTACATTTATATATGA